TTGCAATAGCAGCATCAAAAATGCCTATACGAACTCAATTCATTATTTCGTGATAGAAATATAATAACCATAGGAAAGAGGTCTTGAAATAAAAAAACAATTGTGGGTTTCCCCCTCTTTTTTGTTTTGAAAAAATAATATTTCTTTTTTTCTTCGCCCCTTTATTGTTTTGCATTGAAAGAACAGATTATAAAATGATATGATTCAACCCCAGACTTATTTAAATGTAGCGGACAACAGCGGGGCTCGAGAATTGATGTGTATTAGAATCATAGGAGCTAGTAATCGACGATACGCTTATATTGGTGATGTTATTGTTGCTGTGATCAAAGAAGCAGTACCAAATATGCCTCTAAAAAGATCAGAAGTGATCAGAGCTGTAATTGTACGTACTTGTAAAGAACTCAAACGTGACAATGGTATGATAATCCGATATGATGACAATGCTGCAGTTGTCATCGATCAAGAAGGAAATCCAAAAGGAACTCGAGTTTTTGGTGCGATCGCCCGGGAATTAAGACAGTTAAATTTTACTAAAATAGTTTCATTAGCCCCTGAAGTATTATAAGATAAGACCATGATATAGAGTTATAGTAGATAGAGGATTTGAATGTAATTAATAGATTGTGTCTCACGTATATATCATAACAAAAAAATATCATGTTTATTAGATCCAAATTTTGAGGCACCAATAATTTTAGTTCATTATGGGTAGAGACACCATTGCTGACATAATAACCTCCATACGAAATGCTGACATGCATAGAAAAGGGACGGTTCGAATAACATCTACTAACATCACAGAAAACATTGTTAAAATACTTTTACAAGAAGGCTTTATAGAAAACGTCAGAAAACATCGGGAAAATGACAAAGATTTTTTGGTTTTAACCCTACGACATAGAAGGAATAGGAAGGGGCCATATAAAACGACTTTAAATTTAAAACGGATCAGTCGACCTGGTCTACGAATCTATTCTAATTATCAAAGAATTCCAAAAATTTTGGGTGGAATGGGGATTGTAATTCTTTCTACTTCTCGGGGTATAATGACAGACCGAGAGGCTCGACTAGAAGGAATCGGCGGAGAAATTTTGTGTTATATATGGTAATCCTTCTAATATCCGAATTAGATACAAAATTTCCTATTTGTGAAAAAAAAACGAGACAGAACAGGTTATCTAATATCACTCCTCCTCCATTAGTTGATACTTTAAGGGGGTTTTACCTGGAATGAAAGAACAAAAATGGGTTCATGAAGGTTTAATTACTGAATCACTTCCCAATGGTATGTTCCGGGTTCGTTTAGATAATGAAGATCTGATTCTAGGTTATGTTTCAGGAAGGATCCGCCGTAGTTTTATACGGATACTACCAGGAGATAGAGTCAAAATTGAAGTAAGTCGTTATGATTCAACCCGAGGGCGTATAATTTATAGACTCCGCAACAAGGATTCGAACGACTAGGTGGTTTTTAAAACTTCAACATTACTTTATTTATGGGGATACAATTCAAAATGAAAAATTTTTTGAAATTTATTTTCTTCAAAGAAATGGATTCGGAATTAAGATAAGGAATTATAAATATGAAGATAAGGGCCTCTGTTCGTAAAATTTGTGAAAAATGTCGACTGATCCGTAGGCGGGGACGAATTATAGTAATCTGTTCCAACCCAAGACATAAACAAAGACAAGGATAATCTTTCTAAAAGGAACTGACCCGATGGACAAATAGATCTGTTTTAACATGAAATGGATATCTCCATATATCTCTGACTCATAAATATGAGATGATAAAATATGGCAAAACCTATACCAAGAATTGGTTCACGTAGGACTGGACTTATTGGTTCACGTAAGAGTGCACGTAGACTCCCAAAGGGAGTTATTCATGTTCAAGCAAGTTTCAACAATACCATTGTGACTGTTACAGATGTACGGGGTCGGGTGGTTTCTTGGTCCTCCGCCGGTACTTGTGGATTCAGGGGTACAAGAAGAGGGACACCATTTGCTGCTCAAACAGCAGCAGGAAATGCTATTCGTACAGTAGTAGATCAAGGTATGCAACGAGCAGAAGTAATGATAAAAGGTCCTGGTCTCGGAAGAGATGCAGCATTACGGGCTATTCGCAGAAGTGGTATACTATTAAGTTTCGTACGGGACGTAACCCCTATGCCACATAATGGATGTAGACCTCCTAAAAAAAGACGTGTGTAAAAATGAGGTTGCAAGAGAAATAAATGATTCTAATGATCTGATCAAATAATATTACTATGGTTCGAGAGAAAGTAACAGTATCTACTCGGACACTAGAGTGGAAGTGTGTTGAATCAAGAGCAGATAGTAAGCGTCTTTATTATGGACGCTTTATTTTGTCTCCACTTATGAAAGGTCAAGCCGATACAATAGGCATTGCGATGCGAAGAGCTTTGCTTGGAGAAATAGAAGGAACATGTATCACACGTGCAAAATCTGAGAAAATACCACATGAATATTCTAC